ATTGGGAATTGGGAAGACTGAAAGAAGAGAAAAAGAAAAGAATGTTGTGGATTAAAAAAGTTAAAAAAACTTTTGTCTCTTTTCTTTTCGATTATAAACGATGGAATCGTCCATTACGATATATAAAAAATTATAAATTAGAAAATGCTTTACGCAATGAAATGTCACAATTTTTTTTTTTTACATGTACGAGTGATGGAAAAAAAAAAATATCCTTTACATATCCGCCCAGTTTATCAACTTTTTCGGAAATGCTAGAACAAAGAATTTCTTTGTACATAATAGAAAAACTATATGACGAAGATCTTTATGATTCTTGGATTTATACTAATGAAAAAAAAAAGCGCAATTTGAACAATGAATTGAGAAGCCGAATCAAAATTATAGAAAAAAATGAGGGATCCCCTAGTCTGGATATGCTTGAAAAAAGAACCATATTATGTGATGATGAAAAAAAAAAAAAATGCTTGCCAAAAGCATATGATCCTTTTTTCAACGGACCCTATCGAGGAATGAGAAAAAAATTCTATTCACGCGCAATTATGAATACTTATACAGATACAGAAGATTTAGTAGAATTTTTTTTTATAAATAAGATTCATGATCTACTTCTTAATGATTCCGTAAAATTTCACCCTCAATCATTTCTGAATTCTACAGAAGAAAAAGGAATTGATTCAGAAAGTCAAGCAAAATATTTGCAATTTGTATTTGATGTAATTACAACACATACAAAAGATCAAAAAAAAATGAAAAAGGAATCTGTTGGAATTAAAATAGAAGAACTCAGTAAAAAGGTTTCTCGATGGTCATACAAATTAACCGAGAATTTGTTGGAAGAAGATGAAGAAGAAAATGAAGAAGCATTGGAGGAAGAAGATTTTGCGATTCATTCAAGAAGAGCCAGACGTGTTATAATTTCTAACGATAATAATCAGAATACCAATTTTTTCTCTATTTCTAGTATTCATAATATTAGTAACACTGATAAAAATGATGATCAAATGGAAGAGGAAGAGGTGTCTTTGATACGTTACTCAAAACAATCGGATTTTCGCCGCAATCTAATCAAAGGATCCATGCGCGCTCAAAGACGTAAAACAGTTATTTGGAACCTCTTTCAAGTAAATGTACATTCCCCACTTTTTTTGGATCGTCTAGACAAAACATCTTTTTTTTCGTTTTTTGATATTGATATCAACGAAATGAAGAATATCATTTTTAGGAATTGGATGGGCAGAGAACAAGAATCAGAACTAAAAATTTCCTATTTTGAAAATGAAGATACAAAAGAAGAAAAGGAGAAAGAGGAAAAAATATATAAAAATGAACAAATAGAAATATCAGAAGCTTGGGATACCTTTATATTTACTCAAGTAATAAGAGGCTCGATGTTAGTAACCCAATCTTTTCTTAGAAAAAACATTATATTACCTTCGTTGATAATAGCCAAAAATATTTTCCGTATGTTATTATTCCAAGTTCCCGAGTGGGACGAGGATTTTAAGGAATGGAATAGAGAAATGCATATTAAATGCACCTATAATGGTGTTCAATTATCAGAAAAAGAGTTTCCCCAAGATTGGTTGATAGATGGTATTCAGATAAAGATTCTATATCCTTTCTGTCTAAAACCTTGGAGAAAATCTAAGGCACGATCTCATCATAGAGATCTAATGAAAAAAAAAGAGAAAAAAACAAATTTTTGTTTTTTAACAGTCTGGGGAATGGAAGCGGAACTTCCCTTTGGTTCTCCCCGAAAACGACCTTTTTTTTTTGAACCTATTTATAAAGAACTCCAAAAAAGAAAAAAAAAGGTGAAAAATACATTTTTACAAGTTCTAAAATCTTTAAATAAAAAAAGAAAAACCTTTCTAAAAGTTAGAAAAGAAAAAACAAAAGGAGTCATCAAAATAGTTCGAGTTATAAAACTAATAATGAAAAAACTGGAGAAAGTAAATCCAAATTTATTATTGGAATTGAGGAAAGAAAAAGTATATGAACCGAACGAAAACAAAAAAGATTTTAAAAGAAATAATAAGATTCTTCGCGAATCGTCCGTTCTAAATCGAACGATGAATTTGTTAAATCATTCACTAATAGAAAGAAGAATGAAAGATCTTTCTGATAAGACAATCAAAATAAGGAATCAAATTGAACGAACCGCAAAAGACAAGAAAAAAAAAGAACTAATTTATGATAATAAAAGATCGGGATCACAGAAACATATTTGGAAAATATTAAAAAAGAAAAATATCCGATTAATGCGTAAATCACACTACTTTATCAAATCATTCATTGAAAAAATATACATAGATATTTTGCTATGTACCATTACCGTTTCTAAGATCAATGCACAACTTTTTTTTGAATCAACAAAAAAGATCTTTAATAAATCCATTTACAACAATGAAATAAATCAAGAACAAGAAAGAATTGATGAAACAAATCAAAATACAATGAATTTTATTTTGACTATAAAAAAATTGTTTTCAAATACTGATAATACTAAGAATATCAATCAAAATTCCAATACTTATTGGAACTTCTCTTCCCTGTCCCAAGCATATGTTTTTTACAAAATATCACAAAACCAATTACTTAATAAGTATCATTTGAGACCTGTACTTCAATATGAAGGAAGCTATCCTTTTTTTAAGGATAATTTAAAAGACTATTGTATGATACATGGAATATTTAATTCCAAATCAAGACATAATAAAATTCATACGTATGGAATGAACGAATGGAAAAACTGGTTAAAAAGTCATTATCAATACGATTTATCTCAAAAAAAAAGGTCTCGATGTATGATTCAAAATAAGGAATCAAACCAATTGGATTTATATAAAAAATACCAATTTATTTATTCCATGAATAAAAATGACTATGCAGCAAATTTATTTATGAGTGACAAATGGAAAAAACATTACAGATATGATCTTTTATCATATAACTATATATGCCCCCCTAATTTATACATTTCTGGATCAACATTAGAAAGAAATGGGGACCAAGAAATTCCATATCATTTCAATACATCGAAACCTGAATCATTTTATGTATTGGTAAGTATACATAGTAATGATTATATAGAAAAAGGATATCTTATTGATAGGAATACAAATGATAGGAATATAAAATTGGATAGAAAATATTTTGATTGTAGAATTCTTCATCTTTGTTTTATAAATAATATTGATATCTGGACCGATATACATATTGGCATCAAGATTCAGAAAAATACTAAGACTGAAATTCATAATTTAAAAAAAATGGAAAAAAAAGATCTTTTTTATCCTACAATTTATCAAGAGATCAAACCATGCAATCAAAAAAGTTTCTTTTTTGATTGCATGGGAATGAATAAAGAAAGGTTATATGATACCGCATCAAATCATGATACTATATCCAATCTAGAAACTTGGTTCTTCCCAGAATTTGTGCTACTTTTTGATGTATATAAAATTAAACCTTGGATCATCCCAATCAAATCACTCTTTTTTCATTTTTCTAGAAATGAAAAAAGTAAAAACATTAACGTAAATCCAAAAAAATCATCTAATGAAAAAAAAGATCTTGAATTAGGAAATTTCAAGCAGGAAGAAAACGAACAACAGGTCCAAAGAAATCTTGTATGGAATCTACTAAAACAAAAAAATAAAAAAGATGTTGAAGAAGATTACGCAAGATTAGAAATAAAAAAAAAACAATATCAATATAAGAACAAGAATGAAATGGAACTAGATTTCTTTTTGAAAAAATATTTACTTTTTCAACTAAGATGGGCTGATTCCTTAAATAATAAAATAATGAAAAATATCAGGGTATATTGTCTCCTACTTAGACTGATAAATCCAAAGGAAATTACTATATCTTCGATTCAAAGAGGTGAAATAGATCTAGACGAAATGCTGATTCAAAAGGACCTAGTTCTTGCAGAATTGATAAGAAAGGGAATATTTATTATTGAACCAATTTGTCTATCTATACGAAGGCATGAAAAATCTATTATATATCAAACTATGGATATTTCATTGGTCGATAATAAGAAGCACCAAACAAATAAAAAATACACAAAAAAAAGATATATTGAGAAAAGGGGGTTTGAAAAACCCATTGCACGACACAGCAACATATTTTTGAGTGGAGACAAAAATCATTATGATTTACTTGTTCCTGAAAATATTCTATCTCCCAGACGTCGTAGAGAATTTCGAATTCGAATTTGTTTCAATTCCCAGAATTTTAATGTTGTGGATAGAAATCCAAGATTTTGCAATGAAAACAAAATAAGAAACTGCGGGCGATTTTTGAATGAGGACAAACATATTAATACAGATAGAAATAATACAGATAGAAAAAATTTCATTAAATTCAAATTTTTTCTTTGGCCCAATTATCGATTAGAAGATGTAGCTTGTATGAATCGCTATTGGTTTGATACCAATAACAGCAGTCGTTTCAGTATGTCAAGAATACATATGTATTCACAATTCAGAATGAATTTGAATTCAATTCCAATGAAAAATGAAAAAAATTTATAGTGGATTTCCTACATATCGTGTAACATATTCGGTAGATGAGTGTAACATATTCGGTAGATGAAAGCCGAAACATATACATTGTGTAATATTCTAATACATGATGCTGATTTCATAGTGTATCAATTTTCGCTAGGAAGAGCGGAATCCTTTTAAGTAAAAAAAGAAAGTGTTCTCTTTCGTGAATACATATATGTTTTGTATATTTGATCCAAATATACAAAACATAAAAACATAAACCACATAAATAAAAAACCAAAGTAGTATATGAATGAAATCCAATTTTGATGTATACTAGATGAAAATAACTGGCATAATAAATATTATTATTTTTCCTGATTAGTAAAATTCACAGAAAAGAAATATAGAAATTTACATTTATGGTCAAAAATTCATTCATCTCAGTTATTACACAAGAAGAAAAAGAAGAAAATAGTGGGTCTGTTGAATTTCAAGTATTCCATTTCACCAGTAAGATACGGAGACTTACTTCACATTTAAAATTGCACAAAAGAGATTTTTTATCGCAAAGGGGTCTACGAATAATTCTGAGAAAACGTCAACGATTATTGACTTATTTGTCAAAGAAAAATAAAGTGCGTTATAAGAAATTAATGGATCAGTTAGATATTCGGGAACCAAAAACTCGTTAATTAATTTTGAATTTATTCTTTGAATTTCTTATTATTTTCTTATTATTATCCTTGTTCTTTTTTCATTATTTTTTTATTAGTTCAGTTATTATTTTTTTTATTTTACATTTTAAAAAATTCATGAAATAATGAATTAAGGAAAAAAAATATGACTGTACCGGTTACAAGAAAAAATTTTATAATAGTTAATATGGGTCCTCACCACCCATCAATGCATGGTGTTCTTCGGCTGATCGTTACTCTGGATGGTGAAGATGTTATTGACTGTGAACCTATATTAGGCTATTTACACAGAGGGATGGAAAAAATAGCGGAGAACCGAACAATTATACAATATTTGCCTTATGTAACACGTTGGGATTATTTAGCTACTATGTTCACAGAAGCAATAACAGTAAATGCACCAGAACGATTGGAAAGTGTTCAAGTGCCTAAAAGGGCCAGTTATATCAGAGTTATTATGCTGGAGCTGAGCCGTATAGCCTCCCATTTGTTATGGCTTGGCCCTTTTATGGCCGATATCGGTGCACAGACTCCCTTTTTCTATATTTTAAGAGAGAGGGAATTAATATATGATCTATTCGAAGCCGCCACAGGTATGCGGATGATGCATAATTATTTCCGCATCGGAGGAGTAGCTGCGGATTTACCTTATGGCTGGATAGATAAATGTTTTGATTTCTGTGATTATTTTTTAACAGAAGTTGTTGAGTATCAAAAACTCATTACGCGAAATCCCATTTTTTTGGAACGAGTTGAAGGAGTGGGCATTATTGGTGGGGAGGAGACAATAAATTGGGGTTTATCAGGACCAATGTTACGAGCTTCTGGAATCCAATGGGATCTTCGTAAAGTTGATCGCTATGAGTGTTACAATAAATTTGATTGGGAAGTCAAATGGCAAAAAGAAGGCGATACATTAGCTCGTTATTTAGTAAGAATCGGTGAAATGCAAGAATCCATAAAAATAATTCAACAGGCTCTAGAAGGAATTCCTGGAGGACCTTATGAGAATTTAGAAAACCGGCGTTTTCATAGGACAAAGAATTCCGAATGGAATAATTTTGAATATAGATTTATTACTAAAAAACTTTCACCCAATTTTGAATTGTTAAAACAAGAACTTTATGTAAGGGTAGAGGCCCCAAAAGGAGAATTAGGAATTTATTTAATAGGAGATAATAGTGTTTTCCCCTGGAGATGGAAAATTCGTCCACCCGGTTTCATCAATTTGCAAATTCTTCCCCAGCTAGTTAAAAGAATGAAATTGGCTGATATCATGACGATACTAGGTAGTATAGATATCATTATGGGAGAAGTTGATCGTTGAAATGATAATTGATACGACAGAAGTACAAACTATTAATTCTTTTTATAGATTAGAATCCTTAAAAGAAGTCTATGGACTCATATGGATTTTTGTCCCCATTTTAACCCTTGTATTAGGAATCACAATGGGAGTATTAGTCATTGTGTGGTTAGAAAGAAAAATATCTGCAGCAATACAACAACGTATTGGACCTGAATATGCCGGCCCTTTAGGAATTCTTCAAGCTTTAGCGGATGGGACCAAACTACTTTTGAAGGAGGATCTTCTTCCATCTAGAGGTAATATTCGTTTATTTAGGGTCGGACCTTCTATAGGTTTTATATCAATTCTACTAAGTTATTTAGTAATTCCTTTTGGATATCACCTTGTTTTAGCAGATCTCAGTATAGGTGTTTTTTTATGGATTGCTTTTTCAAGTATTGTCCCCATTGGTCTTCTTATGTCAGGATATGGATCAAATAATAAGTATTCCTTTTCAGGTGGTCTACGAGCTACAGCTCAATCGATTAGTTATGAAATACCATTAACTCTATGTGTGTTAGCAATATCTCTACGTGCGATTCGTTGGAACATGAATTTTTTTTATCTCTTTTCTAGAAAAGAGATAAAAAATGAATTGAAATACAATAAAATAGAAATAGAATTCATATAATTCAATATTTAAATATGAATATGAAATAAAAGAATAAAAAAAATCTTTTTTTTTTAACATTTCAGTTCGATGAGTTAAACCAGATAGTTATATGAGTGAAACAAAACTGCTCCTCAATTTGCAGTAAAACAATAAAAATCTCATTCCCTAGGTACAAGAAGAAAATTGAAGTAAACATAAGTTGTTTACCCCAAGATTGAGATTATTTTTTTAGTCGTCATATCTTGAAGCGGATGCAAAAGATCAACTGTATTTCTAACTATACTGGGGATCAATCAAAAAGAAGTGGGCAGTTAGGAACACCAAAGTACGCAAAGGATGAGTAATGGAAATAATGTAAGGTATTAAAAAAAGGGATTTTTGCATAAAACTTTGCATAAAACGAATCATAATAAGGGCTTGAAGTTGGTAGAAATGATCAAGCAGTACTTCCCCACGATTCCGATCTAGAGTATGCTACTATTCGCTGATTAAATAAATGACTATCAAGAACGAATTAATCCTTTATTTTCTTTCCTTTTTTTTTTTATTTTTCAGAAAGAAGAACAGAAACAAGACAAATAGAATGCAATACTATAATATAATAAAAAAGAATAAAACGGGAATAATAAGAAAATATTTCTTTCTTCATACATATGCATATGGAAATTCTTATCATGATTCATTAACTAATGCCCAATTCTTTCTATTTAGGAATTCTATTTAGGAATAGAACCAGTATTTGATTGAAGGATTAAGTTATTGCTGAACAAAGATAAATTTTGATTCTTTTCATTATAATATCATTATAAGGGATGAGATCAATTCGGAAGTGCTTTTTCTTATTCTAACAGACAGAATGTTATTGGTCGAATTGAGGACTCTCCAACCTCCAATTTCTCTTTACATTGTATTTACCTAAGGTCCAAGGAGAGCTATAATACTAAACTAGTCCTTACCTTACATTTCTTTGTGGCCATAGAGGAGCCGTATGAAACTTAGGTTTCATGTACGGTTTTGGAATAGCGATGGGAGCAGTGATGCTATCATCGACTAGAATTATCTAACAGTTCGAGTACAGTTGATATAATTGAGGCACAGTCCAAATATGGTTTTGGGGGATGGAATCTGTGGCGTCAGCCCATAGGGTTTCTAGTTTTTATAATGTCTTCTCTAGCAGAATGTGAAAGATTACCTTTTGATTTACCAGAAGCAGAGGAGGAATTAGTAGCAGGTTATCAAACCGAATATTCAGGTATAAAATACGGGTTCTTTTATCTTGCTTCTTACCTAAATCTATTAGTTTCGTCATTATTTGTAACAGTTCTTTACTTAGGTGGGTGGGATTTTTCTATTCCGTACATATCTCTTACTGAACTTTTTGGAATAAATAAAATGTTTAGAGTCTTTGTAATAGCAATTAGTATCTTTATTACATTAGCTAAAGCTTATTTGTTTCTGTTCATTCCTATCACAACAAGATGGACTTTACCTAGGATGAGAATGGATCAATTATTAAATCTTGGATGGAAATTTCTTTTACCTATTTCTCTAGGTAATCTATTATTGACAACTTCTTTTCAACTTGTTTCACTATAAACTATAAATAAAAATAAGAAATTAAGAGAAAACAATAATGAATATTCTATATTCATAACTTACATAACTTATCTCAACCAAGAGAAAGAAACATAAATTTTATTCATGGATATCTAAAATATGTTACCTATGGTTACTGGGTTCATGAATTATGGCAAACAAACAATACGAGCCGCAAGGTACATTGGACAAAGTTTCATAATTACCTTATCCCATACAAATCGTTTACCTGTAACTATTCAATATCCTTATGAAAAATCAATCACATCAGAACGTTTTCGTGGTCGAATCCACTTTGAATTTGATAAATGTATTGCTTGTGAAGTATGTATTCGCGTATGTCCAATAGACCTTCCCATTGTTGATTGGAAATTTGAAAAAGATATTAAGAAAAAACAATTGCTTCATTATAGTATTGATTTTGGTGTCTGTATATTTTGCGGTAACTGTGTCGAGTATTGTCCAACAAACTGTTTATCGATGACTGAAGAATATGAGCTTTCCACTTATGATCGTCACGAATTGAATTATAATCAAATTTCTTTAGGTCGGTTACCAATCTCAATAATTGGAGATTACACAATTCAAACAGTTATGGATTCAACAAATCAAATGAAAAAATAAAAACCCCTTGCTTGGTTCAAGAACGATTACCAATTACTAAGATTTGGCTTGTAATAAAGTAAGTAGGATTAGCCAAATAATTTTATTTTATCTATCTAATGATATTCATTTTTTTCTCATTCAATTAGGAAGGCATCATATAAAAAAATAGTTCCTTTCCTGGACCCTTAGTAAGGTCATGAAATATTTCGACTGATTTATTTATCTTTTATTTCATAATGGATTTACCTGGACCAATACATGATATTCTTGTAGTATTTCTGGGATCAGTTCTTATATTAGGAGGTCTGGGAGTAGTATTACTTACCAATCCCATCGATTCTGCCTTTTCATTGGGATTGGTTCTTGTTTGTATATCCTTATTCTATATTTCATTGAATTCCTATTTTGTAGCTGCCGCGCAATTCCTTATTTATGTGGGAGCCATAAATGTATTAATCATATTTGCTGTAATGTTCATGAACGGTTCAGAATATTCCAATGATTCCTATTTGTGGACCGTTGGAGATAGGATCACTTCACTGGTTTGTACAAGTATTTTTTTTTCATTAATGACTACTATCCCAGATACGTCATGGTCCGGAATTTTTCGGACTACAAGATCAAATCAGATTATAGAACAGGACTTAATAAGTAACGTTCAACAAATTGGTATTCATTTATCCACAGATTTTTATCTTCCTTTTGAACTCATTTCTATAATTCTTTTAGTTTCTTTGATAGGTGCAATTACTATGGCTCGTCAATAATCTAATATAATAAGAACTTCTTTTTTTTTTCATTAAAGAATGAAAGAATGAAAATGGATTTAATATATTTTATTGAAATATACTGTGAATATCTTCTTTTGTTCTGTAATTCTTCTATATCTAGTCAACTGAATCGGTTTAATTTTTGTTCGTTCATATTGAAATGAATCAAGATAGATGAGGAATTTATCAATGATGTTAGAGCATGTACTTTTTATAAGTGTTTATTTATTTTCTATCGGTATCTATGGACTGATCACAAGCCGAAGCATGGTTAGAGCACTTATGTGTCTTGAGCTTATACTGAATTCGGTGAATATAAATCTCGTCACATTTTCCGATATATTTGATAGTCGGCAATTAAAAGGAGAAATTTTCTCAATCTTTGTTATAGCCATTGCAGCTGCTGAAGCAGCTATTGGACTAGCTATTGTTTCGTCGATCCATCGTAACAGAAAATCAACTCGTATCAATCAATCAAATTTGTTGAATAATTAGTCATAATTATTCTATTTTCACATAGAAATCAAAACATAAGATTTTTAGAAGATTCTGAATATTCTAATATAGAATCTAATAGAATTAGAATAGTAAGATAATTTAATTAGAATTAAATAGAATATAATATTTTATTATTATTATTTTCTTTCTTCTCTTTTTTCATATAAATTTATAATTTAGAGTTACTAACCTATTCTATCACTAACCTAATAACAAACGTATTAATCTGATATATAATATAATAATATATCACCTTAATTCTATTTTTATATACTAGAATCTTTCTATATTTATCTTTCTATATGTATATGAATATATACATATAGAAAGATAGTAAATTTAACATGAATTGAATTCATAAACTCATATTTCATGGTTATTGAAATGGAAATCAAAGTATCTTGGCCCTTTCTCATAAACAGATTCTAAAATCTATTGATTCTTAAAATTTTGATAAATCATCGATTCGTCTGGTGTCTATAATAGAAAATATATAATTTATTTCATTTTCTTATTTTCTTTTACCAGATAGAAAATCTTTTGTGCTCAAAACTGGAATTTATAGACCCAATGTCACATTCAGTAAAGATTTATGATACATGTATAGGATGTACCCAATGTGTTCGAGCTTGCCCCACGGATGTATTGGAAATGATACCTTGGGACGGATGTAAAGCTAAGCAAATTGCTTCTGCGCCAAGAACCGAAGATTGTGTAGGTTGTAAAAGATGTGAATCCGCTTGTCCAACGGATTTTTTGAGTGTCCGTGTTTATTTATGGCATGAAACAACTCGCAGCATGGGTCTTTCTTATTGATATGTGACAAAAAATTCCACTTGAATCATTTGATTCCTCTTTACCGATAAAAGCCCGTACTCGAGAAAAGAAAATATATTATTCTTCTCCCGAGCACGGGGTTTTCTGGTCTAATTTTATCTTGTCTTTATCACGAGTTATTTTCCTTGGTTAACAATACTTATTGTTTTGCCCATATTCGCGGGTTCTTCAATTGTCTTTTTCCCTCATAAGGGAAATAAGGCGTATAGGTGGTATACTCTATGTATATGTATACTAGAGCTCCTTCTAATGACTTATGTATTTTGTTATCATTTTCAATTGGACGATCCATTAACCCAATTGAAGGAGGATTTTCAATGGATCAATCTTTTTGATTTTCACTGGAGACTGGGAACCGATGGACTTTCCATAGGACCCATTTTACTGACAGGATTTATAACTACTTTAGCTACTTTAGCAGCTTGGCCAGTTACTCGAAATCCGCGATTTTTCTATTTCTTGATGTTAGCAATGTATAGTGGCCAAATAGGATCATTTTCTTCTCGAGACCTTTTACTTTTTTTCATCATGTGGGAATTAGAATTAATTCCTGTTTACTTACTTTTATCCATGTGGGGAGGAAAAAAACGCCTGTACTCGGCTACAAAGTTTATTTTGTGCACTGCTGGAGGTTCCATTTTTCTCTTAATAGGAGTTCTAGGTATGGGTTTATATGGTTCCAACGAACCAACATTAGATTTAGAAAAATTAGCTAATCAATCGTATCCTGCAGCATTGGAAATAATACTCTATTTTGGTTTTCTTATTGCTTATGCTGTCAAATCGCCGATGATACCCCTACATACATGGTTACCAGATACCCACGGGGAAGCACATTACAGTACATGTATGCTTTTAGCTGGAATCTTATTAAAGATGGGAGCATATGGATTGATTCGGATCAATATGGAATTATTAGCTCACGCTCATTCTAGATTATCTCCCTGGTTGGTGATAGTAGGAATAATACAAATCATTTATGCAGCTTCAACCTCTCTCAGTCAACGCAATTTAAAAAAACGTATTGCCTATTCTTCCGTATCTCACATGGGTTTCATAATTATAGGAATTGGTTCTATAACTGGCATGGGACTTAATGGAGCTATTTTACAAATAATCTCTCATGGATTGATTGGTGCTGCACTTTTTTTCTTAGCAGGAACAAGTTGTGATAGAATACGTTTTGTTTATCTCGAAGAGATGGGGGGGATATCTATCCCAATGCCAAAAATATTTACCATGTTTAGTAGTTTCTCGATGGCTTCTCTTGCATTGCCAGGAATGAGTGGTTTTGTTGCAGAATTCTTAGTCTTTTTTGGAATAATTACCAGCCCAAAATATCTTTTCATGCCAAAAATGTTAATTACTTTTGTAATGGCAATTGGAATGATAATAACTCCTATTTTTTTATTATCTATGTTACGTCAGATTTTCTATGGATACAAGCTATTCAATATTCCAAACTCGAATTTTTTTGATTCTGGACCACGAGAACTTTTTGTTTCGATATGTATCTTTTTACCTGTAATAGGAGTTGGTATTTATCCTGATTTTGTTCTCCCGTTATCGGTTGACAAGGTACAAGTTCTAATATCTAATTATTTTTATAGATACTAATTCTTTTTTTTAGATTCAATAATAAATGAAATAAAATTCATTAATTGGAAAGAAAGTCTTAGAATTCTTTAACTTTCATATTTTCACGATTCTTCGTTGTACAATGAAAAAAAAAGAAAAAAAGGAAAGGTTAATTAGAATTGTAATGAAATACATCTAAAGTTTTTGAGAACCATTTAAATAGAGGAATTATTCAAAAGGTTCTCAAAAACTCGCACAAAATTTCATTGTGTATCAGACGATTTTTTTATGTATTCTTCATGTAGTTTATTTTATTCAATTAGATATTAATTGGAATGAACCATAACTATGGAACCCGATTCCTAATAGATTGATCCCAAAATAGCATATCCAAATTATAAGAAATCCTATAGAAGCTACAAATGCCGAATTTGTGCCTTGATCTTGCAATTTTGAATTTGTTCTAGTATGTAAATAAATTGCAAATATGGTCCAAGTAATAAATGCCCAAGTTTCCTTAGGGTCCCAATTCCAATAAGAACCCCATGCTTCATTAGCCCATACTGCTCCAGAAAGAATGCCTATGGTTAAAAAGGTAAAACCTAAACTAATGACACGATAACTCCAATAATCTAAACGCTGAATTAATTGATATTTGTAAAAATTTTGAACTGATAGGAAAAAAGTCTTTTTTAAAACACTTCCTTTTTCGTTCAAATATTCCATATTACCAAAGAAAAACGACTTCCTTAAACTTAAAAAATTCTTGAAAAAATTGATTTTTTTTTGAAATGTAATCACTATAAGAGCAATTGATAATAATGATCCGCATAAAAGAGCTGCATAGCTCAATAGCATCATACTGACATGCATCATTAACCACTGAGATTGTAGAGCAGGTACTAATATTGCGGGTTGATGCATTTCATTTGAAAGACCTGACGTAGCGAAACCTTGGGTAAAAATGGCACTTGGTGCAGTTATTGCGCTTAAATCATTTTTATGATTCCCAAGATACGGAATCATATGAATAATGGATAAACTCCATGAAAGGAAGATTAATGATTCGTATAAATTACTTAAGGGAAAATGTTCCGAAGAAATCCAACGAATAACTAAAAACCCTGTTATAGAGAAAAAAGTAGCTATCATCCCTTTTTCTGACGAATTACGTAATCCTTCAATTTCGTCAACTAATAAGTTCATCAAATGAATTATAATCACAATTGAGATAATCGAAAAGGAAATATGAGTTAATATATGTTCTAAGGTCACAAATATCATAAAGAAGAGTCCCTTTTAAATAATTAAAATTGGGGAGAGGATTAAATAAAATCTAAAATATAATATTTTAAATATCTTATAGATTCTATTAGATCTATTGTGTCTATATTATTAATATTAATAATTATTTATGCCGCCACTCGGACTCGAACCGAGATGCTCTAGCACTGCTTCCTAAGAGCAGCGTGTCTACCAATTTCACCATGGCGGCTTACCTTAAATAATAATAGAAAATTTATGTTGAATTGTATATATTCAATATAATTTAGGAAACAATGAATAAAGATGCATTTCTATTCATATGGAAATGTTCAATATCAATAATACTTAATTAGTATCTTCATCTTCGTAAGTTCATTTTTAATAATCAACTTTTCCGTACTAGAAACCTAGCTCTTGTTTATCCAGAACAGTCAGAACTCAAAAGCTTCGTTCTCAGTCGGGGTATAGAATTCATAATTTTTTTCTAATAATGATTTTGAGACCCAACACCTTAGTATAAAGTGTAATGAAATATTCAGATTTTTCTTTGTCTATCGTAATTGTGCTTTTCTATTTTGAAAAGCACAATTCATAGGAAAGAAAAAATCATCTCACGAATTCAATATCAATCAATATGAATTTTGATAAATAGAAATAGAATATAATAGAAATATAGAAAGACTATAAAAAATAGAAAATACACAATACTGAGTACTTTGAATCAAGTAGAAAGAAAGATTCTTATTTTTTATATTACCCAGCTCTAACTAATAAGGAGAAGTGAAATACAAATACAATACATTTAGTAAAATTGAATCGTTTGTCTTCCAATTCAAAAATGGAAATTTGGAAGTTCTTTGAAACATGTCAATTCATATTTTTACAAGACTTTTTTTTGTCGCACAAAAAAACTTTTTGACTGTCCGGTGGAAATAGATTTAGCTAAAGAAAAAGCTTTTACTGCCTCTAAAGATCCTTTTTTTTTCCAAAGATTTCTACGAATATGCTTTTTTGACATAGAAGTACGTTTTTTTGGAACTGCCATTCAAAAGATAGGTGACTCCTTTTTCTCGTTGTATGTGAAAGACATATACTGTTTAAAATAAATTACTTTTTATTAGTCATTATCTATACTGAATTCCATAAATTTCCTCAATAATATAATAACATACAAATATAAAAAAAGAATAAAATAAAAGAAATAAGAAAAGAAAAATATTCTAAAATGATTCTATTGTCATAGAATTGTCATAGACAAATAGATTTCAATTTTCTATCTTCATTCTGATATTTGCATAATATAACATAATCTAATAATTACATACGTATTTTATATTTATTGTTTTATAAAAGAATATATACAAAAAAATATACAAAAATAAAGTAATCTAATTTTACTATTTCATATTATCATATTATTTAATATATATTAAAATATTGTATTCATATATATATATATACAATATTGCAAATATTCATATTTCATATTAAGAATAGTAAGAGAAAATATTTATCTAATTTATCTAAATAGTATAGTATATAAAATATATATATAGTATATAAAAGAAAAGATTCTATATAAATATTATACAATATTATACAATAAAAAAAAGAAAGAAAAATATAAAAATAGAAAGAGATAAATAAATCTGTAACTGAACTTTAATATAAATAAAATAAATCTATTTTAAATCTAAAAATATATCATATATCTATAAATTACATAATTTTAATTTTACATTTTACATAATTAAAATATAATGTAAAGGGAAAATCCAATTATTCAAAATCTAATATGATGTCATATTATTTCAAAAATATCTTTCTTTTATAGAGTTTTAAGTGAATTAATAACTAAGTAATAAACTTGACTAATTATTTGATCATATTATTTGATATATGACCAACCTATTGCAACTTTTATTTCAAATATTTAATAAAACAAAAAGTCATAATTCCGATATTTGTATTTTTGTATTTGATCTTTTTCATATTTTTTTCTTATTGTTTTGTTCTTTTCGAAAGAGATCAGAATTGGTGAATTGGAAACAATTATAAGAAAAAAGAACAATTTGGTTTCTTATGGAATATACATATAAATATGCATGGATAATACCCCTTTTTCCGCTCCCAGTTACTATGTCAATAGGATTTGGACTTCTACTTATTCCGACAGCAACAAAAGATCTTCGTCGTATGTGGGCTTTCCTAAGTGTTTTACTACTAAGTATAGCTATGTGGTTTTCGGCTAATCTGTCTATTCAGCAAATAAATGGAAGTTTGACCTATCAATATCTATGGTCTTGGACCATCAATAATGATTTTTTATTAGAGTTCGGACACTTGATCGATCCACTTACTTCTATTATGTCAATACTAATTACTACTGTTGGAATCCTGGTTTTTATTTATAGTGACAATTATATGTCTCATGACCAAGGATATTTGAGATTTTTTGCTCATATGAGTTTTTCCAATGCTTCAATGTTGGGATTAGTTACTAGTTCCAATTTGATACAAATTTATATTTTTTGGGAACTAGTGGGAATGTGTTCGTATTTATTGATAGGTTTTTGGTTCACACGACCCGTTGCAGCAAGTGCTTGTCAAAAAGCTTTTGTAACTAATCGTATAGGAGATTTTGGTTTATTATTAGGGACCTTAGGATTTTATTGGATAACTGGTAGTTTCGAATTTCGGGATTTGTTCCAAATAGTGAATACCTTGATCCATAATAATGGGGTCAATTCTTTATTTGCTACTTTATGTGCCTTTTTATTATTTGTCGGTGCAGTTGCTAAATCCGCACAATTCCCCCTTCACGTATGGTTACCTGATGCCATGGAAGGTCCCACTCCTATTTCGGCTCTTATACACGCTGCTACTATGGTAGCAGCAGGGATTTTTCTTGTAGCTCGGCTTCTCCCTCTTTTCATAGTTATACCTTACATAATGAATTTCATTTGTTTAGTAGGTATAATAACAGTACTTTTAGGAGCTACTTTAGCTCTTGCCCAAAGAGACATTAAAAGAAGTTTAGCTTATTCTACAATGTCTCAATTGGGTTATATTATGTTAGCTCTAGGTATAGGTTCTTATCGAGCTGCTTTATTTCATTTGATCACCCATGCTTATTCTAAAGCTTTATTGTTTTTGGGATCCGGATCCATTATTCATTCAATGGAACCTATTGTTGGATATTCACCAGAGAAAAGTCAGAATATGGTTCTTATGGGAGGTTTAACAAAATATGTTCCAATTACAAAAATTACTTTTTTTTTAGGTACACTTTCTCTTTGTGGTATTCCACCTCTTGCTTGTTTTTGGTCCAAAGATGAAATTCTTCACGATAGTTGGTTGTACTCACCAATTTTCGCACTAATAGCTTGGTTCACAACAGGATTAACCGCATTTTATATGTTTAGGATGTATTTACTTACCTTTGATGGGTATTTGCGCATTCATTTTCAAGATTATAGTAGTTTTAGTAGTACAAAAAAGAGCTCGTTTTATTCAATATCTCTATGGGGAAAAGGGACACTTAAGAAAGTCAATAGTAATTTCTTTTTTTCAAAAATGAATAAGAATAAGGTTTGTTTTTTTTCAAAAAATATATCTAAAATTGACGAGAATGTAAGAAGTAAGATACGAGACTTTAGTACTTACTTTAGAAATAGATACACTTATATGTATCCTCACGAATCGAGCAATACTATGTTATTTCCTCTCCTTATATTAGTACTATTCACTTTGTTCATTGGATCAATAGGAATTTCTTTTAACAGAGGAGTAATAGATTTGGATCTATTATCGAAATGGTTAACTCCATCTACAACCCTTTTTCATCAGAAATTGAATTCTTCTGAGGATTGGTATGGATTTTTTTCAAATGCTTTTTTTTCAGTAAGTATAGCTCTTTTCGGACTATTTATAGCATCTATTTTTTATGGATCTATTTATTCATCTTTCAAAAATTTGGGCTTACTTAATTTCTTTTTCAAAAGAGTTCCTAAAAGAATTATTCTGGACAAAATAAAAGGTATGATATACAATTGGTCATATAATCGTGGTTATATAGATATTTTTTATACTGGGATTTTCACCATGAGTATAAGAGGCTTAGCCGAGCTAACTCAGTTTTTTGATAAATATATAATTGATGGGATTCTAAATGGGATTGGTGTTGCAAGTTTCTTTATGGGCGAAGGAATAAAATATATGGGAGGTGGACGAATCTCATCTTATTTATTCTTGTATTTTTATTATGTGTCAATCTTTTTATTCATTCTTTTCTTTTTCTCTTCTTTCAGTCTTCCCAATTCCCAATTTTCTTGATGGGTCTCCAGATCAGAATCTTCGTAAACTGGGCTATCTTGATAGCGTGCCTCTTTCAAGTGAAATTCATCCTTTGTTTTTTCCTTTCCACTCACTCGGATCTCTTCCGTTTCATCTATTTTGTCCAGATCCTCCTTTTCTTCCGAAAAAAGGTTTTCTTCGGTGGATCCCTCTTGTTCCTGTTTAGTCTCCTTCATTTCGTAAGTTGTTTCTACATCGCTTTCTTCCGTTTCTGAGGTTTCTTTCTCTTTCAGTTTCTTAGTGACAATAGGCGACGGCATTCTGCCTAAATAGTAAACACAGGTGATAAATAAGAGAATACTAAAGATTCGAGCCATAGAATTTCTCAATTCTGACACAAGATACTTATTAGATCGAATAGAATGATTTTGCCGTATCCAGAATAATACCAATCCAACCCATTTCATGAATAAAATGTGACCAATTAACCAACCAACAAAACTACTTGTTAAAAATAAAATCTTGTTGTTGCATCGAAACATATAAATGTTGACTAATCTGGCTAACGTGGAACTTGGTAAAATGAAATGGTTGAATAATTGAAAAATTAGATTATTCAGGAATACACATTGAATGCTGAGATTACGCATTGAATTTCTGGTAGTAGATCCATAATCAAAAAAGTTTTTATGATTGTTCCAGAAGAAATGAAACAAAAGATACGGTAGAACTAGGACAGTTATTGTATGAGGTCTACCCAATGCTAGATGCAGAGGCGCATAATAGATCGATATGAACATCATGAGCTGTCCCGCAATAAAACCAGTTGTTGCTGATACCTCCTTCTCGGTTCCTTCTTCCATAACCCGAGCTCGGAGAAGGAAGAGATAAGAGGGCCCTATGGAGAATGTGGTCAGAAATCCATAATAGAGCCCGACCACAACGACCGAATTTATTATCTTCATGCATAAGGATAATGGATTACCTAGTAGAAAAGATTTCAAAATCATCACAAACCTCCCCTTTTTCTTTTCTATTGCAATTTATCGATTATTATATGATGATTCCTTAACTTTCCATATCTATATAGATAGAAACAGATATACTATAAATGACATCTCTTATGTCAATGACACAAAAGGGATATGAAATGAATGGAATTGGTATATAGATGGAATATAATGAAATAGAGCCACATTGAGGTTCCCTATGAAATGAGGCATGGAACATGGAACGGAGCCACTACGAAGAAGTTCCTGGAGTTACGAAGGAAGCTTCGGACTCATATTGTTCATGGGTTGAGAACGGGAGTTGAACTCTATGAGGTCGAATCTCCCGTTGTTCCTCAGTAGCTCAGTGGTAGAGCGGTTGGCTGTTAACTGACTGGTCGTA